AAGAAGTATCGTTAATTTCTTCATGCTCGTTCCAAGTTCGAAGTACCATTTGTACAAATAAGAATCCCCTCCCTTACATGATTTCTTCTTCATATAGATAGATATAGGATCTATGGGGCAATTACTTAGAAGTACATTTTGTGTAACAGCCCTTCCTATCTGATAGAAAAGGATCCCATGATCCTGAACCGATCTTATCTGGGATCGAAAATCCCAAGTTTTTCTATGAAGAGCTGATCTAATTGTATTAGTTTCTATAATGGATTTCTTCTGTGTAATACTAATTGATAGGGCCTCATTGATAAGTGCTACAAGATCTCGCGCATTGGAACCCATGGTTATGGACCCGAATCCGTTAGTATGGAACATCTTCTTTTCCAAGTGAAATCCTCTAGTATATGAAAGAATGAAAAAGTGCTTTCGTTGTTGTGGAAGAAGAAGCCTTCGTATCTTAATGCATGTATTGAATTTATTTGGAGCTATTAGAGCGGGATCCACTTTTTGGGGAATATGAGTCGAAGCAATAACAAGAATCTTTCCAGTGGAACATCTTTCACAATCCCTGGAGAGATAGTTCTCTAATAGATCGAGGGATAAGTAATTCGACTCATTCACATGCAGATCATGAATGTTTGGAATCCATATTATGCAAGGAGACATTGCTTTTGCTAATTCGAATTGAAGGGTGATATCAAATCGGTCTATTTTCGTCGTCATATACATAGTTAGCACATTCGTCATAGTTAGCAGCTCCGTATCAATATCAAGGTCATCATTACTATCATCAATATCGTCACTATCATCAATATCGTCACTATCATCAATATCGATATCATCAATAGGATAACCTTTAGGCTTGTCATCCAGGAACTTGTTCGGAAATACCGTAATGAAAGGAACATAGGAGTTTGTCGCTAGGTATTTGACCAAACAGGATCGTCCAGTTCCTATAGAACCTATCACTAAAATACCTCTAGAAGGGGATAGGGCTAAGCGGAGCGAAAAGGGTTTTCCATGAGGAGATGGGGAATGAAAAATATTAGCCCCATACAAGGTTTGTGAATAAGTGATTGTATGATAATGAGCAAGGAATATCCGTCTTTCTGCTAAACAGGATCTATTGAACTCATAATTCATTAGATCCTTTTGATGAATGTCAACTAAGTATCGTAAGGAAATTGATCCCGGTTGTTCAATCATTTGATAACCAGAGTCATTCTTTGATAAATGATCACTATGAGTCAGACTCAATAGAATTTGATCAATCCTTTTTTCTGTCGTTAAGGTGGAGAACTGAACCAAGAATTCTCTTTCTTCATCATCAATCGAATCACTGTTCGCGACCCAGAATTCTATTTTATCATCAATCCAATCACCGTTCACGTTTTTTCTTTTTCTTATCAATGAATAGATCTCTTTACTTGTACGACTTAGATGTCTCGTATTTCTCGAAAAAATGATTCGATTGATGGGATTTGGTATGATACTTACAAGATCGATGAGATTGATCTTCCAATATTTCTTCTTAGAACGTATTGATTTGACCCCATAAGCGGGACCACCACCCAATAGCATGTTGCCACCAGAAGCAGAACCCCGTATTTCTTCCAGAGAATCTCCTAATTGTTCCAGAACAACTAGAAAGAGATTCTTTAACCAGAAAGGATTCAGTTCAGATGTAGGATACCTATCCAGAAGTTTTCGAAATTCCATCATGTATGATGGAATCATCAAAGATTTGATCTTTTCTAACTCTGTCTGTAACTCACTAGAGGCTCGGGAAACAAAGAGAAGATGTATACGAACGAGATATCCAGCAACAAGAAGAAGGAAAAAGATGGAATAGAGGAACTCCCGAGCATTTGTTGATCTCAGATGTGCCCATATCAATGGAACGGGTGACTCATTATTTCGATGAATCATTTCTTCGGACAGAAGAAGATTCTGTAAACATTGACTCGAAATCTCACTTATCAGAGTCCATTGTGGAAGAATCTTCTGAGGAATTGGCCGTGATATATCTGATCCATGCATCATATCATGAAAAATGGATACAAATTTTTGACTACTACTCAGTATCGGCAATGGGTCTGAAAGAGTATCTAAAAGGGTGAAATTGAGATATTTGCACCCTGTCGAAGTAAGGAACCATGGCATATATGTTTGGAACAGATTCCATTTTGAGAGATTTGAAAAAGCACTATCTCGTTGAAAGGTTCTATACATCTGCCCTTTCTCAACGCATTTCTTTAGACAAAGACTCCGTTTTTTCCTCTTTCCGGATGGTAAATACTTCTCAGAACATGGAGTGTGAATCAAACCCATGTTTGAATTGAAACTGAGATACTGATGCAAGTTATTCCCTTCTGAATCAGATAGATTCATATCTGAAAGAGGCTGACAATAAGTTTTTTCCAAATTGACTATTTGTTCCTCTGTTAGAGGTGTTGCAGAAATGTCTGCGATCGAGTAAATAGCTCCACGAACGAATGGATCGGAT